GAATCGCTTTAAATACAAGAAGCCGAGTGGGCGGATTAGTCCGAGTGGAGAGAAAAAAAAAAAGGATTGAACTGAAAATCTTTTCTGGAGATATCCATTTTCCTGGAGAGACAGATAAGATATCCCGACACAGTGGCATCTTGATACCCCCAGGAACAGGAAAAACAAATTCTAAGGAATCCAAAAAATTGAAAAATTGGATCTATGTCCAACGGATCACACCTACTAAGAAAAAGTATTTTGTTTTAGTTCGACCCGTAGTGACATATGAAGTATCGGACGGTATAAATTTAGCAACACTCTTCCCCCCGGATCTGTTACAAGAAAGGGATAATATGCAACTTCGAGTTGTCAATTATATTGTTTACAGAAATGGCAAACCAATTCGGGGAATTTCTGATACAAGTATTCAATTAGTTCGGACTTGTTTAATTTTGAATTGGGACCAAGACAAAAAAAGTTCTTCTATCGAAGAGGCTCATACTTCCTTTGTTGAAGTAAGTACAAATGGTCTGATTCGAGATTTCCTAAGAATTGACTTAGTGAAATTCCCTATTTCGTATCTCAGAAAAAGGAATGATCCCTCAGGCTCAGGATTGATCTCAGATTCAGATAATGTGTCAGATCACACCAATAACAATCCCTTTTATTCCAAGACAAAAATTCAACAATTACTTAGCCAAAATCAAGGAACTATTCGTACGTTGTTAAATAAAAATAAGGAATGCCCATCTTTGATAATTTTGTCATCATCTAATTGTTTCCGAATGGGTCCATTCAACGCTGGAAAATATCACAATGTGATAAAAGAATCAATTCAAAAAGATCCTATAATTAAAATTAGGAATTCGATTGGCCCTTTAGGAACAGTCCTTCAATTTGTGAATTTTTATTCATTTTACTATTTAATAACTCATAATCCTATTTTGGTAACTAAATATTTGCAACTTGAAAATTTAAAACCGACTTTTCAAGTAATTAACTATTATTTAATGGATGAAAATGGGAGAATTTTGAATCCCGATTCATGCAGTAACATCGTTTTGAATTCATTCAATTTGAATTGGTATTTTCTCCATCATAATTATTATCATAATTATTTTGAAGAAAGATCCACAATAATTAGTCTTGGACAGTTTATTTGTGAAAATGGATGTATATCCAAAAACGGACCCCATCTCAAATCGGGTCAAGTTTTGATTGTTCAAGTTGACTCTGTAGTAATAAGATCCGCCAAGCCTTATTTGGCCACTCCAGGAACAACTGTTCATGGTCATTATGGAGAAATCCTTTACGAGGGAGATACATTAGTTACATTTATATATGAAAAATCGAGATCCGGTGATATAACGCAGGGTCTTCCAAAAGTGGAACAAGTGTTAGAAGTGCGTTCAATTGATTCAATATCGATGAACCTAGAAAAAAGAATTGAGGGTTGGAACGAGCATATAAAAAAAATTCTTGGAATTCCTTTGGGATTCTTGATTGGGGCTGAGCTAACTATAGTGCAAAGTCGTATATCTTTGGTTAATAAGATCCAAAAGGTTTATCGATCCCAGGGGGTGCAAATCCATAATAGGCACATAGAAATTATTGTACGCCAAATAACATCAAAGGTGTTGGTTTCAGAGGATGGAATGTCTAATGTTTTTTTACCTGGAGAACTAATTGGATTGTTGCGAGCGGCGCGAACGGGGCGCGCTTTGGAAGAATCGATCTGTTACCGCGCCATCCTATTGGGAATAACAAGGGCATCTTTGAATACTCAAAGTTTCATATCTGAAGCGAGTTTTCAAGAAACTGCTCGAGTTTTAGCCAAAGCTGCTCTCCGGGGCCGTATCGATTGGTTGAAAGGCCTAAAAGAGAACGTTGTTATAGGGGGGATGATACCCGTTGGTACCGGATTCAAAGGATTAGTGCATCGTTCAAGGCAACATAAGAACATTCCTTTGAAAACCAAAAAGAAGAATTTTTTCGAGGGGGAAATCGGAGATATTTTGTTCCACCACAGAGAATTATTTGATTCTTCCATTTCAAAGAAGTTTCATGATACATCAGAACAATCATTTAGAGGATTTAATGATTCTTAAAAGTGGATTCATACTTTTTTTTTATTTTAATTAAAAAAAAACTCTTTATTTAGGGTCATTTTTTGTGGTAATCGAAAAAAAGATAATAACGAATAGAGGGTAGGGGTTTGGATTGTGTATCGACATCCACACGGCCAATCTTCGGTAGACGAAAAGGTTCCATCGGAACAATTATTTAGTTCAGGGCAACCTCGTCGCTTTTTTTTGAAAAAAAAAAAAGCGAAAGTGGGGGGGAGAAATGACAAGAAAGTATTGGAATATCAATTTGGAAGAGATGATGGAAGCGGGAGTTCATTTTGGTCATGGTACTAGGAAATGGAATCCTAGGATGGCACCTTATATTTCTGCCAAGCGTAAAGGTATTCATATTCCAAATCTTACTAAAACTGCTCGTTTTTTATCAGAAGCTT